AATACGTGGATAGAACCACAAATAAAGAGCCCCGAGCCAATAAAGACTGAGAAGATTGACTCAAAAATTTCATTAGGAGCTCCGTTGTAGAATTCAGACCTAATCATTACTCAAGAGGTGGTGGGAACGACAGAACCTGTGAATGCATAAGATTCTATTGAAAAGGAATCCTAATGATTCAGTAGGTAGGATGGCGGAACGAACCAAAATTTTTTTTTTGAAAGATTTTGTTGTCATAGACTAATCTTACAACTGAATGTTGAAAGAGTAAATATTCGCCCGCGAATTTTTTTTTTAGAAGGTTGAATAAATTCGATTCGATATGATAAGAAAAAGCAAAATAAAATAAAGATTCATTATAACATTAAATAGAATACGTGGTTAATTATATATAAAATCAAAAGATAAAAAAAAAAATTATATTATTCTATTAAATGAAATTTCAAAGAATACCCCGATTCAGTATATTATTCACCATGTATTTTATTTTTAATCGTTTAATTCGCGAGGAGCTGGATGAGAAGAAATTCTCATGTCCAGTTCTGTAGTAGAGATGGATGGAATTGCTAAACAACCATCAACTATAACCCCAAAAGAACCAGATTCCGTAAACAACATAGAGGAAGAATGAAAGGAATATCTTATCGAGGTAATCATATTTGCTTTGGTAGATATGCTCTTCAAGCACTTGAACCCGCTTGGATCACGTCTAGACAAATAGAAGCGGGGCGTCGAGCAATGACACGAAACGCACGCCGCGGTGGAAAAATCTGGGTCCGTATATTTCCAGACAAACCAGTTACAGTAAGACCGACCGAAACGCGTATGGGTTCGGGGAAAGGATCTCCCGAATATTGGGTAGCTGTTGTTAAACCCGGCAGAATACTTTATGAAATGAGCGGAGTGGCAGAAAATATAGCCAGAAGGGCTATTTCAATAGCGGCATCAAAAATGCCTATACGAACTCAATTCATTCTTTCGGTATAGGATAGGAATGTAGAACAAAAGGAAATCTTTTTTTTGATAAAAAAAAAAAACAATTGTAGGTTTCTTGTTTTGAACAAACAATATTTCTTTTTTTTTCACCCTTTACATTGAAAAAGACAAAATCAATAAAAAAAGATATGATTCAACCTCAAACCCATTTGAATGTAGCCGATAACAGTGGGGCCCGAGAATTGATGTGTATTCGAATCATAGGAGCTAGTAATCGACGATATGCTCATATTGGTGACGTTATTGTTGCTGTAATCAAAGAAGCAGTACCAAATACACCTCTAGAAAGATCAGAAGTGATCCGAGCTGTAATTGTACGTACTTGTAAAGAACTCAAACGCGACAACGGTATGATAATACGATATGATGACAACGCTGCAGTTGTTATTGATCAAGAAGGAAATCCAAAGGGAACCCGAATTTTTGGCGCGATCCCCCGGGAATTAAGACAGTTAAATTTCACTAAAATAGTTTCATTAGCACCCGAAGTATTATAAGGGAATACCGTGATCGTGATATAGTTTATAGTTTATAGTATTTGAATGAAATGGATTAATTTAATTTAGTAGATTGTTTGTATATCACGTATATACCTTTTAAAATTCATAAATATTTATGAATTCAGAAAAAAGAAATAGAGCATGTTGATTATATCAAAATTCGGGGGCAACAATAATCGTAGTTTATCATGAGTAAAGACACTATTGCTGACATAATAACCTCTATACGAAATGCTGACATGAATGAAAAAAGAACAGTTAGAATACCGTCTACTAATATCACTGAAAATATTGTTAAAATCCTTTTACGAGAAGGTTTTATTGAAAACGTGAGAAAACATCAGGAAAGCAATAATTTTTTTTTTGTTTTAACCCTACGACATAGAAGAAATAGGAAAGGACCATATAGAACTGTTTTAAATTTAAAACGGATCAGTCGGCCCGGCCTACGAATCTATTCTAACTATCAACGAATTCCGAGAATTTTAGGCGGAATGGGGATTGTAATTCTTTCTACTTCTCGAGGGATAATGACAGACCGAGAGGCTCGAATAGAAGGAATCGGCGGGGAAATTTTGTGTTATATATGGTAATCTTTCTGATAGCCAAATCATATGCGAAACTTTCATATTTGTGAAAAAAAAGAGTAAAGGGTAGGTTTATAATATTATGCCTCTTTAATTAGTTGATGCTTCAAAGCCGTTTTACCTGGAATGAAAGAACAAAAACGGATTTGCGAAGGTTTAATTACTGAACTACGTCCCAATGGTATGTATGTTTCGAGTTCGTTTAGATAACAAAAATCCGATTCTAGGTTTTGCTTCGGGAAAGGTTCAACGTAATTTTATACATATACTACCTATAAATTTAATATAATTATAATATAGTAAATTAACAAAATTGTGGTAAGTTCTTATGATTCAACTAAAGGGAATATAATTTGTATATTATATTCAAAAGTAAAGACTCAAATAATTGGGTGGTTTTTTGATTTCAACATTCTT